GAATATTAAATAAAAATGAAGTAGAAGAACCCAGATTCCAAATGAACAAATTCAAACTTGAAAATTTCTGATTCTCGAAGAATGAGGGGCAAGGGGATTGATCGAGAAAGATCCCTTGTTCTTATTATAGGATCGTGATTGGATCCGCATATGTTTGGTAAAGAGAATAATCAAAAATGGAAAGTGTTCAATTGGAACATGAAAACGTGACTAAATTGGTCCTAGTTACTCTTCGGGACAGAGTGGAAGAAGGGAGGGGATTCTCGAGCGCGGAAACCCCTGTCTTTTCTCGACGAAGTTGTTTTAGAGTTCGCTCGGTTAACTCATAATAAAGTCGGGACAGGTAGAGTGTTCCATGTTACTAAGAAATGGTGTGCAGGGGACTAGCCCAGAGAAATCGACATCGGTGAAACACTTGCTACTGAAACTCCTTACCTCATTGGCTTCCCTTCCTTTTCTCTTCCGGATCGGGTTAGAAAGCATAGTTCCTAATCAGCGAATAAAGAGAATTAGACCTTGCCTTTGGGATTGAGGAGTAAAGGAAGACTCCGTTCTGCTTTTAGAACGAGCATGAGAACCTAACAGGCATTTGCTGCCGAAAATAGATATCATATCCTACTAGCGGTAATTCAAGCTCAAGATATGGATATGAGGGAAAATCGATGGATGAAACGGCAGAAGAACTATCGAAGGAAAGGGTACCTAGGCAATAATCAAGATTTACCGCCAGGAGAGCTTCCAGTGGTTCCATTGAAAGAGATCTTTCAGGTGCTATCTTACGAGCGATTAATGCCACTTTACCGTTAAACAGCGGGAGGTGAGGCTCAGAAAATAGAGTTCGCGTTTCATGTTCCATACTGAGCATATCGACGGTAGAGTGGAAATTAGATCCTTCCAGGTGGCGATTAACGGATTTCATTTATCAGGTGATAGATATTATTATTATACGCGATTTAATCGAAAAGCAGGTCCTCGCAGCCGCTCTTACCTTGAAGTGCTATCTTGTTAGCGATTCATGGGGAAGCCTGTCCTCAGATCGGTCAAGGGAAAGCTAAGAATAGGCCATAAATGCATCCATCTCATTCTGTGAAATGCCGTCTTCTTAGTGAAATCAGGCTTTCTATGGGTTGCCGGTAGTCGGAATATGAGTGAGTAGCCAGTTTCTTCATTCCCTCTATTGTTATGAGGGGAAGTAGGAGAGCTATCTTTTCTCTATATATATGAGTTTTCTTCTTTAGATTGGGTCTTAAGGAACTGAGTTCATGAGGGTTGATTACCCCCCGGAAACAGAACACTTAGAATATCACGAAAGATAGAATAAACTACGAGACCAGGCGAACTCCCTTGCTGAACGAATAAGCAAAAACATGGGTTACTGCGGCCGAAAAGAGTGATACATATCACATATTCTGCAACGTATAGGGATTCAAGTTTTTCCCTCCCTTATACGAAAGTGTAAAATCCTTTACATTACAGGTCGGGATAATGCAATTTATAAGCATTATTGAAGAGGTCCGGCACACAAGTAGTATTAGGTTACAAAGATCAAAGCATTATACCTTAGCTGAATACTTTGATCAAACTAACCTAAAAAAATAAGGGCCAAAGGCTTTCGAAATAAAACGAATCATGTTCAATCTTTTTCTAACGCTAACTAGTTATAGTCCTATTATTAGGAAATGGAGTACTTCTTATGATACTTGTTGTCTTAAAATGATATCCGATTCACCAACTCCCCATGATCGCGCTACTACCTTTGCTCGTTTCTTTTCCGAAGATATGAATAGAATTGATGATCTAAAACTTCGTTTATTAGATCTTCCTGATAAGAATATACTTGTAAGACTTGTAAGATTTGACAACTACAATCATCAATTTATCTATTCTTATAAGCGTTGGCGTCGTGTAGCTCCTAAGAGGGATCACCTTCCTTTTCTTCTATTTATAAATGATTCTACGATCAATAGTTCCAAACCCTTGATACGTACACTTGATGTAAAGCCTGGACTTGCTGATATCACCCGTGAAACATCTCGTATTAAATGTCTTCGCTTACCTTACAACATGCTCTTCTTCATTCATATATGTATGATACTCGATTTCTTCTCTTTTATCTTATGTTATTAGGAATCTCTATTTGGTATATATTGGCTCCAGAACAATTGTTCTTAAATCCTTCTGCTCTTGTATACCCAACAAAAATCAAATATATATCTTCTGTTTTAACAGATACTTATGTGTATAAATATGTTCATCGCATCCCGGTCTAAATATATATATCCTTGCCGTGTGAATGTGGTTCACCACTCAATATGGAATGTAAGCACTTATTTCCTGAGCCTCCCTTCGATCCTCTCGGTATAGACAAAGCAAATCCTATAAGAATGAAAGCTCTGGCTACATGTTTTGCTACAATTGTCATTGTTATAGCACTATCGGAATCTACTTCACATCATGGTATATACCTCCCTATATAGGTCTTACACCACATTTTATGCTTTGAAAGAAAAGAGAGTGGAAGGCTTCAATCACGGATTTATCGAGCTAGGTTTGGATAATATTGGCACCCCTCAATTATCCTTGGTATTGCAAAGGAAGCTTGTGGAAAGCCAGCTTCAAACTAGGGAGAAGGCTCATTACTTTCTACATTTCTCTTTTAGAGAGTCTCCTTTACACGAAGTTTCCTTTCTCGTCTGTCTTTGTTTTCACCTAACAGTTACACTGTAGATGGTCGGGAGTTTTCATATCATAAGTAGAAAGTCAAAGTAGTGAAGCATCCGACCTGAAGGGATCTGCGCTAGCCTATTTCGTTGGGAAACTCTACCGAAGCATATGTGTTAAGGATAGAGTCATTTCACCGATACGGATAACCGACTTGAGGTAGTCGTAGACTTATCGGATGAATTCTTCTCTCTCAATGGAAGCTAGATTGCTAATGCTAAAGAGTACAGTAGAAGGCTTGGAAGGAGAGTTCACTTTGTTGGTACTACTAGCAAAGAAATCCACTCATGCTGGCCGGACCAATGAAAGGGGCTAAAGTGACGTTAGAACGGCCGGAACATCAGACTTATAAGAAGGAGCTCCTGCACGAGAACTTTAGAACCTTCCTTCTCTTTTTCATTCTTTCTTCTTCTTTCGGCAAAAGATATCAGTTCGCTGCTGCTGAGCTTTGGCTGCTAAGGATCTTGGTTGGGATGGCTGCGGTGTAGCTAATGTAGTTTGTTTTGTATAGGCACGGGAAGCAGAAAGGTCTGGCAAAAGGTATGTTGACGGCATTCTCGGCTTCTCAGCATTCTTCTCTGTCTTGGACTTGTCCTCTCCTGTCTTTGCAAAGACTGCCACCTATAAAATAAAGTCTTGGAAGCCACGTTTACAGACCCTGTAATGGTGTATCGTTTGACTCGGTTTGAAGCGCAGTCTCGTCCGCATAAAGCATTGACTTCAGCTCTTACTCTGAGATACGCGGAAGAACTGTCAATTCCGGGTTCAGGTTACAGAGCGGGAGAAGACGGAATGGGAGCTAGCCGTGGTCTCGGACATGAAAGAAAAGGGTGTCAGGATCCGGATCTTGAATTATCGTATATAAGAGAATAAATCCAATGCTTTCCCCGGTGCCAGCTCTGAAACCGGCTTGCTCGCCTTCCTTCCAAGGACCCTTCTGTCCAATAATGAGAAAACAGTACTTACTGCTTGCCGTATTGGGCGTACTCTATTCCGCCTACAGACAAGGCCTATACTTAGCTTCCTTCATACCAGGGGATGAATCAAATATTCAATCAAACCGGATCACCTCTCATCTTTCTATTTATAAGCCACAGCTGACTTCGACGTTTCCAATTTACCATAGAATATCCGGGGAATGAGTCTTCGGCGGGAAAGGATGTCGATCCAATACAGGTACAGGTCGCTACTTAGCACTTGGACTAGATGTCCAATAGCAATAAAGCAAAGAGAGAGGGAAAACCGAAACTATTTGGAAGCTGCGTGAAAGCGCCTAACAGTTTGCTACTGAGGCTCTCTTCTCTCCCCCTTTGAGGTAGCTACTTCGCCCGACTAGGCCTTAGTCCTCCAAAGAGGGTGATTCTTAAGGTCAGGTGAAAGAGTCTATCTACTAGATTAGAAAACTGTAAAGCTCGGCTTAGCTATGAATTTTACCTGTTTGACTTGCAGCCCTCCCGCGCTAAGCAAGCGAGTCTTTCATTCCTTGCCTGAGATCTGCCGGTTCTGCCTCCTCGGATCAAGAATTATCCTATATAAAACGATAACGAAATCACTGTTGTTTGATCCTGTCCCCTCGTAGCTCTCAAGCCTTTGGATAAAGCAAGAATTCGCCTCGACCTGCCTACACCGCGACTGGCCGACGCCTAAAAGCTCTGTCTAGGTAAGAAGGTCCTCGCCTGAACGCCTTTTCGCCTAGCTGTCTTTCAGCCCGATTAAATCAATCCCTTCTTTCCTTTCGAGGAGATAGCAGGTATACCTTTTATCAAATCCTTAGGGATAGGTCAACATCTGACTTCTTCGCTGGATTGACCAGCCGACTTTACCGATTGCTTTTCTTGACTTTGAGTGATCGCAGGTTCATTAGCTAGTTGTTAAGTGCCGAGGTATTCTTCGATTCTTTATCCCTTTCTTTGAACCTACACAGGGCTTTCGAATCAAATCAAAGGATGGTCTACGATCAGGGCTTTCTTCAAAGCTAGCCGAATTCCAGAATATATCTGTGCGAGGACGGGTTTCATCTGCTAACTACCAGCTGATAGGGATTGAGACCCGTAAGGAAGGATGGGGTTTTCCCGTGTGATTAGCAAAGCAAAAGGGCTTTGGTGGCCTTGAGTCGACGGCGGTGAATGCGCCAGTTCATAGATGATGAGGCAGAATGAAATGGCCGGTGAACTACCCGAAGTGGACTTGCTTTCAGAACTGAATCTCCTCTACGCTTTCTTCCTTTGCTACAGCTACCGGGTATTCATTAAAAAAGAATGCATTTACGGGAGGAAAACTTGAATCTAGCTAGGGTAGAGACAAAGACAACTATTAGTATACCGACCCCTCCCTTACTCAACAGCTCCTCGTTAAGTACACTTCCTTAAGTAAGGTACACTCCTGGTTTCAACTATTTGATTTTAGGGAAGAAGGCTTGCTTTTCGTTGATCTCTTACTGGTGAACCATCACAAGAAAGCTCTATGCTATCCTGGAATAGCTTTCAGGCAAATAAGGACGCAGAAGAGTGCGGGATTGGCTTACCGAAGCAATTCTTATTCAAGAGCAGATACGATCACACCGCCATCAAGAGATACAAGACCTAAAGCCCTTACTCCAAGAGATTCAAAGCGGGTAGACCCTTAGATTAGACAATTCCTAGTGCTGTGCTAAAGGCTAGAGAGGCACAATAACTTCTTACTCAACAAGAGTTAAGGAAGAGATGCGCCTATCGGTAAAGCTTTCTTAAGAAGAATCTATCTGCTCTACACATCGTCAGCTGCTTTTGATTTCGAATAGGCTGTGGGCCTTTCTTTTGCTTGAGTGACCCTTTCGGCGTCGGATTCTTTTGAAAGGGAAAAAACAAACCTTGCGCATAAGTACACTGAAAAGGAAGTGACAATGGGCGTCATGCCAAGCCTGCTTTGGTGGAATTAGGACCTATCGAAGTCGGAACTCTCAGATCTCTTTCCCAATCAGACAAGCACAACAAAGCATCTCCGACAACTACATATTCTTTCTTTCTTTCCACTGATTTCCGCTTATGCCTTTTCCCCTGGGGCACGAGAAGGACTCACAAAGGCCAAATAAGGTTTTGGGACTGAGCTTGTATCAGTACTTCGGTATAAGATGGAAGTTACATAAACAAAGACACCCTCTAGCAGCATTGGCAGAAGGCAAAGCCCTTCTATAAAAGGAAGGCCCGCGGCTTATTCTATTTGCAGTGGTGAAGCTAGCTTTCCGGAACGGGCTGCTCCATCTTTCCTTGGGTAAATGTTCGAGATGGCTAGTCATTGAAGAGTTTCTTTGCTTTCCACCCGATTCCCTTATTTGGTTTTCAACTCTAGTTTTTCTGTACAAACATCGGCCTCTGAGAGCTTCCCGGAAGTTCCGAACCTTTGCCTTGGTCCAAACATCCATCGTTAGCTACCACGATGTCCTGATGTTCTTTAGTTGGTGACTGCACCTGGCTTCTTTCCTTTCCAAGCTGCCTACGTACCCTTCTGCGTTTAGGGATCAAGTCAAACGTAGTTCTCATAATCTTTCTTTGAAACTTTCGAACAAAGAAGAAGACTTGCCTTATCAGATGCGGTAGATGAGGTCTTTCCGACTTCTGGACCGTGGAAAGAAGGTGAGATGGTTTTGACCAACTGATGGCGTTTATCCCGACTCTGGTATACGAAGCTCATCTTGATTAGATTTGGGTAGCCTTTCCATAACATCGGATGACAGACCCTCCTTTTCTTCTATTTAGAAGCTCGATCGTGTAGTTGCTGGAGTGGGCCGACCTTGCTAACTAAATAGATGAGCTTCTCCGTCTCCGCTTACTACTGTCTATGGGGACAATTCCTATATTGCTTGGAACCGATGAAGGTCGATAAATCTCTTCTTTTTTGCTAAAGGAATCTTGAGATCGATTACCGCGGTCTTCTATTCGATTCCTCAAACTTTACCAACCTACTCCCCTCTTGTTGCATCAGCTGCCTACTCTGTTTTCCTTCTCCTGCTGTCTCCTCTCGGGCTAGCTGGAGTTCTTGAGCCAGTCGTTACAGCAACATCAATTGCTCGCTCCCTATTCTTACGAGATTGGTAGGAATAAAGGAACCTTGACGAACTCACTTTGAGCCATAGGCTTGACGCGCTTTCTTTTAAAGACATAGAGATATTATTTTAACTAGAATACTTACGATAGACCGACCGGGAACACATTCACTACTGGGAATTGACATCGATCTTTATGCTTTCTAGCAGCTATACAATCCAAATCGATTACCAAAGACCGCTTTCGTTCTTGAACGTGACTGGCGTTTGATACCACTTGGTATTGTGGTCTAAGTTTGAGGTTCTATGGCAGTTTTAGCGTTCCTGGACGTCGTCAAATTACAGACTGTCAGATCCTTTCTAGAGTCATCCGTCAGCCATCAACATTTGATTGTAAGCGGAGAAGCCATCCATAAATAAAAGACAGCATGCTCTCGTGATGTGATATAGGCACGTAAACGTAAAGAAGGGCTGAATCCCTTACTCATCTAACTCCTAGCAGCTGTAGGAGCAGGATAGGCTAAGAAGCCGGGCAAGGAAGGAAGAGGGTGTAGGCTCGAAAGCCGGAGTTTGCTGGGTGCAAGAAAGTTGTTTACTTCCAATTCCGTGAGGCTTAAAGATGATCCGACTAGTAGGCACCTGCCCTTCAAGCTAGAGAGAGGGTTTCGAAACTTGAAAAGTAAACCTCTGAAGAGTCTGGTGGAAAAAAGTTCTGTAACTAGACCTTGGACTCGAGGGTGACTCACCTTGCATTGCTATAGCCCTCTTTTCTAAGCGGGTGCTAGATGGCAACCTCGGATATACCGACATGTTGAGGTTGGTAGTGGACGGGCCTAAAGGCAAGAGCATGGTACAGCCATTGATCATGGGTCAACGACGGAACAAAGAAGTCAAGTAGGTTCTTCCTCCGTGTCCTACTAATTGCGTAAGTCAGAGAGTCGCTCTTCCTTCTTTCAGGCAAGGAGGTTTCTCGAGCCTGCAGGTTGCTGCTATCCCCCGAAGAGAATAGACGAAGAGGTTCTTCCCATTATGGAATGCAAGAGCAAAAGCGGAAATCCCAGTATTGGTTGAGAAGGGTCAGCTCATCCAAGCTGAGCTAAGAGGTGGTGCATTTCTCAGTCACTGAGGAACCAAGTCTATCCCCGAGTGGCTAACCCATCGGCCTCTGTCCGAACCTTTGCCTTGGTCCAAACATCCATCGTTCCAGAGGTTAGGAGCCGTTATCCCGGTCATACCAAGCGTATCAAACAACAGGTCCTTCGACCGCTTTAGCAACAGGGCCAAACAACAGGAGCTGCACATCCTCCTTCGTTAGCTACACCGGTTGTTACTGCCCTGCCACTTGCTCTCCTACCTAGGACCGCTTCGTTGCTTAAAAGGAGCACGCAGATCTTCCGGTTGTCTCAACAGGAACAAGAAGGGTCCAAGGAAGCCGCTGAAAAGCCACGTTTAAAGACCCTGTAATGATTCGCCAATGAGTTTATCGATGGTGTTCCTGGGCTCCGAGTGTCCTCCCGGAGGCAGTTAACGAGAAAGTATATTCTTATCAAAGAGAAAAAGCAATGGGCAAAGCCAGTCTATTTCTTATTTATGAATTCTATGGGCTTTCCAAACGTTACTTTGATCCACCACATGGGTGATCTATTGTCTAACCGTTGAAACGTGGGTTTTGGGCCTATTTTGATATGCTGCTGGGTTGTGAACAAGAGCTGAAAGACGTGAAAGCTCAAAGCTACTGGTTTTTGTCATACTATATTATATTATAGTTCTTTCTACTCTCGAGTTACTCTTACCAGACTAAGAAGAAGGTAACAGCTACGACTTCTTCCTTCTGGGCTTACTTGCCAAGTCCGGATTCTGTACCAGCAAACCATATTTAACCGTTTGTTCCCTCTCCGTTCTAGCTTTCTAACTAAGCAGATCGGTGCGGTTCCTAAAGAAGTCAATCCGCAAGTTCCCCAGAGTTCTTCCGGTTGGCACAAAAGCCTCAGATATTGAAACTAATAGCAAAGCCTCGAACCAGATTCAAATTCTATTAGATCTTATACCGTAATTCGCTAATCTCGATGAAAGAGCAGGTAACTACATAAGGCAGCTTTCCCCGCTCTGTCTTCTCTACGATTTTCGGGTACTTACTCGTGCACGGAATCAAAGAAGAGGAGGTTGCCTGATGGGACGTCGGCCTTTTCTAAGGACTTTGCCGAGTCTACGCGTTATCCCTATCCTACTTTCGGGATCTCCGCTCGGTTCTGCTAACATGCATTCTAAGCGGATTTTTCGTCTGGTGTGCTGCCCATTGGTACAACCGGCGGCTTGCGAGTACGCAAATGCGATACGAGAAGCTATGAATTATCCCTTTTTTTACAGCTTGGGTTCCGTGCGTTCGCCCGGCACGAAATTCTTTCCGAGAAGACGTCAGGTTGCTTCAGCCAGGTCAGATTGCCTGAAAGTCAGGGTGTGTGGGGAGATGAACTGCTTAATTATTTGAAAATGCGCAAGGGTTGAGCGATGGAGGAGAGCAAAGCTACTCGCCATCAGGAACGGACCTTACACCCCCTTCCATTGGAACGACAGGCCCCTTTGGAAAGCCCTATTTGCTTTGCCTCCTTAACTCTCACTCTTAACAGCACGCAGAGATCGCGACTTAGACTTAGTCCTTGCCTTCAGTCTGCCCAAAGAAGGGGAAAGGGTAGATATGCGGAGTGTTTGCTGTGCAGATAGATCTATGTCACGATCTGAGACAATGCCCACCTTCAGGAATAGAAGTGAGAGATGAGCTTTCCTCGCTCACTATTCATATGAAATCTGCCTACTTTCCTGGAGGAGGTCGGGAATCTAAGACGATACGGATACTGGCTCACTGAACTTCGATTCGGATTCTGAACCGTGCCTGAACCTATTTCAAGTGAGAGACGCTACCTAAGACTAGTGGGAATTTCGTTCCTGGGCTGATTTGAAAGCTAAGAATTCGTATTTCCTTCCAGCCTGCACGGACCAGCGTTGACCTGGTTCCACAAGATCCCATCGAAGACGGGTTAATGATAATAGATATGATGAAGAGTGAGAATTGCCGGAATATAATTCCACTGGGCTAATGAGACAGTGCTTTCCACCCGGGATCGAACCTCGGCTTAAAAGCTTTCTATTCGTAGTTATAAGCATGGGAAGTCAGCTAAGCTATAAGAATTGACTAGTCGAAAAGGATCTCCAGTCTCTGCGACGTTTAGACGCTCCCTATAGGGAAGTAATTCCATTCTATCCTTAGTCCTTGTGCTGAGGAATAAGAGTACATGGACAACTACTGTACTTCTACGGCAGGTAAGCTTAGACCATAGATAAGAATGTTAGCAGATGCCTTATGATGGAAAGCAGGAACCCGATAAGGAAGATGTTTTTGGATTCCCAGGGCCACCCGAATTAGTGTTAAAACAGCAACGGATCTACCGCCAGTAGCAACTAAGTCAGAGTAAGAGCTTCATACTACGCCGCTCGAACTTTCAACTCCGAGGTGCCCTTATTCCTAGTTAGGCAGACGCCTTCTTCTAACTAGGGCATCGTCCGCGTGTAAGGTCTGCCCTACTATCCGTTGTTGCGCCAGTTGGTTCAACCAATCTCCTCCACGGAGGGCGTTGATGCCTTGTTAGAGAATATGGAAATTACATATGATAGGATCAGGACCTTTACTTGGTAAACGGAAACAAACCACGTCGGAAAGCCAAAGCCCAGTCTGGATCACCTTAGCACAATCTGGATCGCCGAAACCTTGAATCTGTCGAAAACCACCTCCTCCAACACCACCGCCGTTAAAGAAACCTACTCATCCGCCTGGTTAACGAGAAAGGTAACCGGAAAGTCGCATAGAAGCGGAGGTATTCATATCCTAGAAGTACGCCTCCTAATAATAATAAAAGGATCCCGGCAATCGTAGAGAAGACAGAGCAGTGGAAATTCTCTCTCGTATCGTAAGGCAGGCTGTAGCTCTCTTTCTGAGATTCGACTTAGATCCTTTTGCTCGCTAACTTTGAATAGAATACAAAAACCAATATTTATAGATAGAAGATTTTCGGTATTCCTACCGGAAGACTAACAAGATAGTCAACAGCTAACCGAATCAAGGCTCAGGGGCAGAAGCCCTGTGCGAGAAAACCATACAACATTCCGAATTCATTTCCCTTCTCGAGTGTGCGGAATTCCTTTTTTTGTTTTGGGAGTGGAGTCGTACTCGAGCGGATCAGCCATTTGTTGTAAACCTACGAGCAGATCCGGGTCCATCAAGACCGGTCTCAAATCAAAGGCTCGACGTGGGCTAGAGCTTCCTGTCATTGCCTTAGCCTTAGGGGGTCGTGCATTGGTTACGACGGACAAGAGTCGCCATTCATTCAAAGAAATTCCTTCCCGGGACGATGAAAGCTCACATCTATCTTGCTTGGGGTGGGATGAATCGTTAACATCGTAAACTGTGAATCCGTAGTTTATTGAACAATCCACATCGTAGTGGTCTTACAGAAGCATGGCAGGAGTTGCTGCACATCGCTAACAATAGGCCTCAGACTGCGATCTGTAGACGACTTTTTACTATGAAATTGCAAGACCTGAGATGAATCTGTTTTCATACATACAAAGAGAAGATAGCTGTAGAGAAAAAGCCAGGTCAGAACCTTTCCTAAGTGTAAGTGCATGAGCCTCCGCCATGTCCACCGAAAAAAGGGCGTAAATAGATCCTATTCCAGTTATGAGTAGCCCAATCTATACCCACCATTCCAATGTTTTCTTTGTGATAACCTGGTTAGAGAACCGCATCAACATGAATCTTAAAAGAACCCATCTCAGGCGGATGCCAATTCAGCTCAACTTCTCCTTGGTGGGACTAGATCGAAAGGGCGGCGGGTACTTTGACTGCCTTGTATCAGGTGAAAAGAGCGGGCAATTATTCAACATCTGATATCCCGGTGGAGTAATTCGCCGATGAATAGCAGGTCTCATCTGACTGTTCCTATCCCCGGGATAGGCGGATAATTGCTACTCTTGTGCAAAAAAGTCTGGAATGCCAAGTGCGGTTACCTGCATTCCTATCAATGAAAGATGAGCCTCTATAACTAAACAAAAGAGAATGGAATCTAAGTCAACGCCTCTTCCCTGGAATCGGATTGCTCGAGCCGCGGTGAGAAAGATAGTTCGATAGATACCACAGCCTTTACGAGGATGGGTGCCTCTCGACAAAAAGAGACTTTTTCCAAAAGCCACCGATCTATATCTATAAAGATCTCAAGTATTCGTCTAGAATTCAAAAAAAATTGCGTTTTCATTATGGTCTTACAGAACAAAATGAATTAAATACGTTCGTATCGCCGGAAAAGCAAAAGGGTCAACAGGTCAGGTTTTACTACAATTACTTGAATTTGTATAACATCTTCGATTGGGTATGGCTTCGACTATAGTTAATTAGGTGAAGTTACGGAAAGAGAGGGATTCGAACCCTCGGTAAACAAAAGCCTACATAGCAATTCCAATGCTACGCCTTAAACCACTCGGCCATCTCTCCCCAACTATGAGCTGATTGAGCGAGAACCCGCCTCACCTTATCGAGCTTTGACAAAGGCGTACAGGCAGGACTAGGCGTATTGGTGTTGGCTATTTCACCTCTGGAAGTGTCTCGCCTTCCATCAAGCCGCCCGAAAGCAGTCACATTGGCACTGGACACTGCAACATCAACTGGCCTTGGATCGCCGGGTAGCCACTCTGGTGGTGAGTTCAACCAAAAGAAAGTCAGAGTGACTCGCCAGAGAGAGGAGAAGCGCTTGAGGATGGATAGTCTTTCCTTTTCACAACCTTTCTCTCTCTCTCAACCCTCTAGGAGCCGAGGAATCGCCCCAGACTCTATCGAATCTCTAAAAATCAAAAAAATCCCCTTATGATAACGAATCAGTCTAGCCAAGCTCCCAGGAACTCTCTCTCTCTGCAAGAGAACTATCACTTTCCTTTCCCAAGGGATTACCTTAAGACTAAGGTTTCGAAGGGGATGCGCAAGAACTTGGCGCTACAAGAGTCCCCTCCGTCGACCTCTAGTGCTTGATAACCACTATTGGCCAAGTGACTGTTGAGCCATAGACAAATAAGGTGGCTGCTGGCGGCTCTTGCAAATGAATTAACATAAGTAAAGAAGTGCCTGTTCTTTTCTTTGATCGAGGCGAATGTCGAGGAAGGGAAGACAGTAGAAGTGGAGTAAACGAAGACGGTTGCAGTTGTGGCAACGGAAGTTGGGGGCTATGCGAGATATATATCGCTTTAAGTTGGAAAAGTTGCCAAGGCAGCAGCGATCGACACAACCTCAATTCATTCGATTTGGCCCCTCCACTCGCTTCACAGCGGAGAATACTACTATGGGTGTGCAATGGGAGAAGGCGCGGGGAAGGAACAAACAATGGCAGTTGGGAGGGGGAGAGGAATAAGTATGAGGTGGTGCAACAATAGTCGGTGGTAGGGGACTTAATTACCCAATCCGCTGCTCTTCTTCCTGTTATTGCGCGATGGAAATTCTTACTACGCCTACCACGGGGGTGCAGCTTACGGATCGACGACTGAGGAACGGCCAGGGGGTAAAGAAAAGCGACTTAGCGACTTCCTTTATGAATCCGCCTGCGCTCTTGCGGCGGGGCTCGACGGCAGGTTAAGCCTTACGAATACGCGGATCCGTTCAGCCTATTTTCCCAATATCTCCTGGGGCGGGATGCAACAAGGGACTCTAGCCCTGTGCTGTGGAAAGGGGCTCCCGGTGTTCATGCTCGAGAAGGGCCGCCCAAGATGAATAAATGCTGGAAAGAATGCCCGAGACCACTTGAGAGGAAGAGTCCCCTTCCATAGACTAAAAGAACAGAGCTTTAGATCGACGTAGACGTCCATTTAAAGGAATAATTCTTGAGAGTAGGGAGGTTGTGCCGCTATGAAAGGAAGGGGCCATCGGCACGAAAACCTACCTATTACCTTGTCTATGATGAATGCAGGTAGGGCCACCATTTTCTTATCTCTTTGTCTAAGGGGACATATGCACTCTTTCTCAGTACAGTAAGGGGTCAATAATTCATTACTGATCGTAGTTGTGAATTGAACTACCATGAAGAACTTTCTTTCTTAACGGCTTAGTAGGAGTTGCTACCTATTTAATATTTAATAGGAGCTGTTCTAGTCTAGTCTTTCTTCCTTCTGTACTACCTGGGGACGGACTTTTCCTTCTTTGGTGTAGGGGCGGTGTATAAGTCTCGTTAAAGGCTGGATTGGAACCTGTGGAAGATGTTCCAAGGTCGGATTTGACGTCTTCTAAGGTCTGTCTTTCTTCCGACTTCCTTAGATGTATAGGTCTTTGTCTTTGTTCCGGTCTATCTGGGTAACTAAGAATCCATCTCTTTCGGCCTCCCTAACTGCACCAAGACTGGAGAGTGGAACCTTTCATGGCGGAAGAGAGGGGCAAGGACCTTCTTTCTTTTGTTCGAAGAGTACGCCTGAGAATAAGAGTTGGATTCAATAACTACCACGACCCGCCTAGACTGCCTTCGACAAAGAGGCTTATACGCATTTACGGAAAAAAAAGCGAGTCTAGCCTTGACGGCTTTATCCGCCTTCCCGAACAGCACAGAGGTATGAATGTTGTTGCCTGATCGAAGGTCTTCCCTTCTCCTTGCCTTAGTAAGTTCCAAAGTCTACAGACGGGCAACAAGGGTGATTATCCACAAGGGGTCTGAAAAGGACTAATAATGTACTTTCTCCGTTCTAGCTTTTCATTCTTTCAACGCGCCCCACTTCTCATTCACTAATCAATCTAAACGATCTCCCTTTATCGGATTAGCTGAGGTCTACCGATTCTAGCTCCTTTCTTTTGATAGATATATCAAGTTGGTTCCGCGAGGGAAGATAGAAAACTCGCTCCTCGCTTTTATTCAATTATAAATAAAGAACCACTTTAATGAAGATTTATAGCATCATTCAAGTAAATACAGATTAAGATCGTAAAAACATAAGCTTGTAATATAGCTACGCCTAATTCCAGACCAGTTAATGCAAGAACTATAAAGAAAGGACCTGTAGACCCTATGAAATAAAAAAGATCATTCATACATAGCATAGTCCAAGCGAACCCACTTAAAATCTTTACTAAACTATGACCGGCCATCATATTAGCAAATAAACGTATTCCTAAGCTTAATGCGCGAAAACAATGAGGGATTAGCTCAAGGAGTACTAAAAAAGGTGCTAAGGGCAGTGGGACTCCTGCGGGTAATGAGAAGCTTAAAAAATGAAGACCATTCTTTGCAAATCCCACTATAGTAATGCCAATAAAAAGAGAAAATGAGAGACCCAAAGTAACGATAAAATGACTTGTTACTGTGAAGCTATAAGGGATCATACCCTGCAGATTACGAAATAACGAAAAAGTAAAAGTAACCGAGATGCAAGGGAAAAACTGTTGTTTCACATTGCCAGAAAGACCACCTATTTGTTCGTTTACCAGGTTCGGAACAAAATCATAAATAAGCTCTAACACGGATTGAAAAGCATTTGGTACTGACTTTCCTCCTCCCTTTTTAGTAACTAAATGAAAATAAAATAGGACAAAACTCAGAGTAAGTAGAAGAAAGAAAGATGCATTTGTGAATGAGAAATACAACTTTCCCATTTTAAGAGGAAGAAATGGGACAATGGCAAATTGATCAAGGGGGCTCTGGGCCTCTTTCTCGTTATCCTTCTTTTCATTATCGGGCTTCACCTCGGAACCCGGTGGCTGGGGTTTTTTATTTATATCTGAAGGTTTGGCGCGGAAAATATCCTTTGATATTTCCAGTTCCACAAGAAGCCCTTCCTTCTCATAACGTCCAATGGTGTTTTTGATGATTTGTTGATTTTGTGCCCAAGTCTGGTAATAATTTCTTTGACCCCTGATTAAAAATAAAGCTAAGTGGACCATCAAAAATGAAATAAATATTATAAATATTATAAATATTATATGAAGATAAATTGTATTTTCTGAAATAAAAGTTAAAAGGGTTGAATTGAGAATAGAGTGGAATTTCTCTGGTCCAGTAATCATGGGTCGGGGTCGTTGAACATATACAACTCTTGCTCCCGGGGGGAGACTAGCCTCATGTAGTTAGGAAAAGAAAAGACCTTGGTTTTTCCAAGAAGAAAGAAAAGCATGGACATTGGTTCTCTGCTTCTCTTAAGAGATTGTTAGTTTGATGAAGAGATCGCTACTTAGACTTAGCCTTCGATCAGCGTGTAGTCGTACGGCCGCTGCTTTCACGCTTTCATTCCTTGAACTCCAGAAACAAGAAGCAGATGCCTTACCACTGGGCTATACTCCATAGGCACGCTACATTGCCTTGCCACATAGGCCCGTCGGGTTGGTTTGAAGGAAGACTGTAAATCACTGAAGTCCCTTGCCCTATGCCCCAGAAAGTGGTACCGGAAGCTGCTGTTCTTTCCTTTGACCGCGTATCGTCGCCTCGGAATGTACTGTACTTTGACCGGGTCTCGTCTACTTTGCTTTGACCATGGCTCGTACCTTTGCCCGTAGGCTGGGCTGGCTTGTACCACTTGGCCTGCGATTGGCATGCTATTCCACTGCTGCATCTCCTTAGCTACACGTATTGGTTTATTAAAGGCCCCTGAACGGGGCAGGAGCTACAAGTGCGTTCATACTAGTACTGTAAATCGCTTGGACTCCACATATCGATATTCACTACTCATATTAAAGGAAGACCGAAGGGATACATTCAAGCAATTAATACCGTACTCAACATCAACATATTGATTTAGATACATTCTAGGCCGTTTTCTTTATTCTTAAGAGAACAACCCCCCGAACCATGTATACGTAGACAGATGCCATAAAACTCCAAGTTATGGACAAATAATTTTAACCTTTCATCATGTAGGAATATTATGAACATTTTGTTATAAGATATAATTTTTATTATATTAATAAATATATTTTAGAAATGGAGATAAATCTGTTTAAGTTTTTTCAGTATCTTGTACTCTTAGTAATGTGCTTTAATGCATTATTCTATATGATGGCAGTGCTAAACTGCTTTGGGGAAATCAAAATCATATGGGGGGTATTTTTTTTTATTTTATTATTATTCTTTAAAAAATACAAAAAACCTATCATGAACTTCCATAAACTACCAAAAACCAATCACACAAATAATTGGCTACAGATGATGTTTAGATATCATCTGCTAAACTTCGAATTGATATGGATATTGACTGTCCTACATAATACTTTTATAACTGGAATTGTATTTGCGGCTTTAGCTTATGGAACCTACTTTATCTTCCAACAAGCCGCAAACCTTGGGGGAGCCGCTCCACTAGAGCTTAAAAGTCTGGAGGAACTTCGGATTACAATGCTCACAGTACTCGAGCTATCTATAACCAACTTTTGGGAAAGCCTCCCAGTGGGTCACACTTGGGAGGAGCTGGCCCAGGAAATGCACAAAGGGACTGAAAGCCGAGAGCTCTTGATTCTCTTAATCAATGAGCTGATGACAGTAAGACTGACAAATCAAATCCGGTCATCCGATATGCTCTTTTAATTATTCGTCGGTGGAGACGCACTTTTTGGTCTGAACCACCAGCCCCCCCCTTGGGACTGGACAGATTTCCCATAGGTGTAAACCCGATGTATCTTAGCAGAAATGTTATGTTATAGTGAAGTTAGTTTCACTCTTTACTTCTCTTCTAAATGAACTACGGCGACCTGATTCTCTTGAGAGCTACGTAGGCAGCCCATTCTGTGTGGGTCCGGTCCATTGTGTACTCTCCGCTCTATTCCCAAGGAGTTGAAATTAGGATGAGGGAGGTGCAACGAGACTACTGAAGTATGGGGCGAAGGCCAATTCGAGCGTCCTGCCAAACCGCTAGGTGAACAAAGAAATAAATCAGTTGCTTCCTCAGGCGCAGGCAGAGTCAGAAGAGGCCACGGGCAGGATTGGGAAGAAGAGTAAACGCTTGAGTGGCGTCGTATCTCGAGTATAAGCTTCAGCATCTCCTCTCTCTGGCGAGTCACTCTGACTTCCCTTTGTGTTCCGCGAATTGGCACTCAAAAATCCGTAAGAGAACAAGTGTCATCTTGCTCCTGCACGCACCTAGTAACGAAAGCTGCTTTTAGCTGTTGTAACGACTCGGCTGCATAAGTTTTAGGAATAAGTCACCTACCAATAGTTTATTATCCGATCGGCATATCGTTTGCTATTGAATCAACTGCTGGCGGAAGGTTTGCAGGAAATGAATCAGACGTAGTCAAATAAAGGAAGGAAGACAGGGAGCAGCATGTGATTAGTTCGAGGCGCTAGCTGTACTCTTTTGAGTAGCAGTGGTGGTACTGACTTTCGGCGGTCTATCTTATTGTTGTCTCCCGTCTGCTTCTGTTTAAGTAAGGAATAACGGCAGCTAGTTGAATGGCAAAGGATCAGCAAGAAAAGTCGCTTCATGTTCCCTGGTCTGATTAATTAAAGACAGGACGAATGGCTTCTCGTGAAGAGGATTCCCTTCAATCACAGACGGTCGAGTTAGTGAGGATGAGGATTAGAACGTTGGAGCAGCTGTCGCTAACAACGGTACCGGCTGAGAAGAATTGATTAAAGAAAGCGTATGTGTGCCCTTTTTCCAGCCACGTGTGATAGCACTCCTTAAATGGTTTAGGGAACCGGCTTCAACTTCGATGTAAAACTAGCGGTTAGGCCAGTCCGCCGATTTGATCTATGACCACCGCACCTCCAACTCGGTATCGACTAAACCCGCATAACGGTAAACTCTGTATCAGGTTTCCAAATAGGTTTACCCTCGGCCTGTCTCGAGTCAACAACTGGTTTCTGAGGGGTATTATGACTGAAGAAAAAGCTAGTTCACTAGTTCGCATTAAAGCTTAACGTTGAGAAGTATGCCTCACGCCTAAGCCGAATTCTTATCATTGGCCAGTCTTCTATTGATATTGAAGAAAGGCTCAGATCAGGGAACCGTTAAAATGAAATGAAAAAGGTTTCGGCGAAGAGAAGTGGAAGATCTTCCATAGGTCGGAAATCAACTGATGGAACGAATCAATGTCTTGAGGAGCAACTGAGGAGTCGAATTTGCGAGGGGTCAGACTCTTCCTTCCCGAGATTCAAGAGATCAATAGCATACGCCTACCACTGATACGGCTAGTTGATATGGGACGCTGGCTCCCACCCGACTTAAGATAAGAAGGCAAAAGAAGAGGTGCTAATTTGACTAATGAAAAACGCCACCTTTAGCACCCTTGCGACAGATTTAGACCTAAGACAGTAAACCGTCGTTAAAACGATGTATTTTAACCATTTAGTCCGTTTTTACTTGTTTAGCTCTGCACGCACCCCCGCATATCTTCTTTTATCATCTCCTCACTAAGGATTTCTGCTTTCTTTCTTTCTTCCCCCGCCCTAACCCCATTCATGAGGGGTTTGACTCAACGGATCTCTGTGGTATGCTGTTACAGCCAGTTCACCTCCGCTCGTCGCTATTTCTTGATGGAGAAAGATTCAAATCCTTGTTCTATGGGACCTACGGAGCTTTAGAACAACCGTTTGATCGGAAATATTATTTATTTTTATATTTGATTGTGCACTAAAGAGAGAAGCAATAAAGCAAAGCAAGTGATACTGATGGTGCTCAGGGAGTAGCAGCAGTTGAACGATAACACCGGCGAAGTAAGGACCACCGCAGTTCCCGGCGAGAAGTCCAATCCCACTAGTCAAAGCATCTAGATCGATTTCGAATGCACATGGGTAAGCCCAGCAACTTCTTAACCACGGTCTTACATCCCTCTTTGCAATAAATAATAGGCTGTTCCGGTCCCTTTACTAGTTAGCGCTCCATGGGTCCTTGTCCTTTGTTACCTAATTACTTGAAACAAGGTATTATCCGCATCTTTCGATGAGTAGGTTCATACTTATCCTTAGTCCGAATTGGCACATATTCTTGTCGTATTGGTTGCTTCTAAAGCCTAATCTCCTCCCTTTTCGTATCAAAGTCTGCTGTAATCTTCCATATTGGAAAGCTTGGGGTTGGCTATTGCGGTTCCTCCATGCGGGCACATGCGGATACATTAGCAACAGCAACAAGAAAGAGGTTCTCGGCATCCTATTAAGATAAGAGCAGTTACGTCTTTTCCTTATCTACTGCCCTTACTACAGCAGCTAAATCTCGGGCTTTCCTCAAATAAGAAGGACCTTTCGCCGGATGAGCTAAAAGCAGCCCGGTCTTTCTTCTTAAATGACAGGAACTGTAACAACTTCTTCTTATACCCTTCGTGCCCCATAGCCAGAAGTCCATCATACGTTAATTCCTTCCGTAAGAGCAAGAGGAGTTTGATCCCTCATCCGCTTTAGGGCACCTAGCTGACTTAGTTACAATGGTCCCGAGACTGCGCCAAAAGCATCAATACTACAAGCTTTTCCTCAACCCCTCTCTTTCTTTTTAAGAGAAAGCTGTGATGAATGGGACTTGGGGACTACGAGAGGGACAAAGTCACTCGCCCTAATAGTTGTCAGTAAGAGGCGGTAAAGGAAGCTCGTTTGAAAACCTATCTAACCTGCTACTTCCAGAACCAAGATCTTCCCTTTCTCACAGCATGAGTTATCAGTTGCTTTCTATCGCTCTTCTTCTTATGCCGCAACTAGGGCAGTTGACCATTTTTAAGGTAATAATTTATTTAGACTTTCGGAATCCACTCTACTAATCAACGTGGAAGAGGTCTAGCCCGTAGTCCTTTTGTCCGTCCCGTAAAGGTTGTGAATGCTTTTGCGGCTGCAGGTGGCTCACCATTCCCAGACTCTTTGACTAAGTCAGTCCCTCAGTAATCGTAATATCCGCGACTCAGAGTCAGGGCTTCTGCTCTAGGTTATGAGGTTGCAGGCCTAGGCACCATACCCATTGCCCTATCCTTCTTTCTTGTTCAGATAGGAGTGGTCTCTACCATAGATTCTTAGACACTGGTGCCTGAGTGTGGACCTGGGCTTGCTTTCCCTTCCATAGTAGGTCCCTACCTAGCTTTAGCGATCCAATAGGAGATCGGCTTCTTGGAGCTCAGCACATAGGCGCGTAAAAGAACTAGATGAAGCCAGGGAGGATCTTTCTTACGAACAAGACAACCCAGCACTAATGAGGTCTTTAACGGCACCGAGCTAGCATTCCTGTGCTCTAGTAGGGAACAACAGTCTGATAGCTACGTCGAAAGAGCAGGATCCATGAAATGGAGAAAGCTCGTAGATCTACCTATGTCTAATAGTCATGGTATCTGGAGTTCACCATACATACCCCTCTTCTTAGGAAGACTTTCTTTCGTCAGTCATGTTCTCTTTCTCTTCTTGATGCTTTGTCCCTGTCACGAGTCGGATTCGAACCTTAGCTTTAGAGATGGAATTCCCTCGAAATCCGATAAGGTAAGGCGTAATCGCTAGTCACCATCGTAGTTAAGATAGGCTAGACCCTGTACACACCGCCCGCCCCAGACTAGGAGAACGGACCAAGCTCGAGTTCTCTTACGCTGGCGAAGGCAGGGGCTAGTGAGCGGCAAACCACTCAATAAGAAGAAGAAGAAGAAGAGGAGGCAGGAGCAACCGATCTCCATTCCAGGGCCAGGAGTCCAAATGTGCGTACTGAATGACGAAGGAATTCGACCTATTAGTGGTGTGCTACCATAAAAAGAAGAAGTGGCAGAGTGATAGAAAGACTTAGCATTCTCGTGAAAGAGTCAAATCATCGCCGAAACTCGGCTTTTTGACATGATTTTGCTTGTTTTCGACGTCGCGCATATATTACAGTAATTCATTTGTCACTTTTGTTTCAGATCAGGAAAGTGCTATCTTCTGCCCTTTCCCTTTCGCCTTCTTGGTTTAGCGCTCCTAGCCTACGACTAGTAGGTTAGTCGCTTACCCATTGCTTTCAAGTAGCAGGAATAGCGAATAGACCAATAGGGAAGGAAAGAAGCAGCTTCTATTCGGCCTCAGAGTCCAACTTTAGTAGTAATCTTTAATGCGAAGAAAAAGCTTAGGCTTGCTATAGCTATGGTTTTTCTTGCCTAGCTTAGGTCGAATTAAGTCGTGGATAAAACTTCTACTTATTCTTCTATTTCAGAAATAGAGTCATCAAGAAGGGTTTCATAGATTCCGAGCTCTAAACACGAATTCCTCGGTTTCCGCGGCTACGAGGCAAAAGCCAAAATACAGGGGTGTAGTTCCCATTTGTAGTGGTTCCAAGGGTCAATCCCATGCTGACCTTCGACCTATCCTGTGGATCGATCGGTATATCCAAGATCTGAATCTGAGGGCAAAGACTTTGCCTTTCATACTTCCGAGAGTCTCTTTCGCCTTAACTTTGACATGTTTCGGTCATCCATTCGTAGGTACTGATCCCTCGCTTCGGTGGTTTTCCCTGCCCTTAATAACTGGACTTGAGCCCGCCATGAGGCTAGGTTGTCGTGCTATATCCGGAGGGAAAGCCTAGGTCACCAATCCCAAGGTCTGCCTTAGATTGATCCACATTGGCCGAAGAGCCCGAAACCAAGCCGGAAAGGCATAGGATGATCTCAGAATCCGTGTTATGCCGCCTTCGATGTTCGATCGTTAGCTGCTTAGACCACTCACCTAAGCTTACTTACGAGTTGGTATGCAGAAAGTCCAGGTTTGGTAAGAAAAGAACAAGGAGTGACTAGTGACAGTACAAATTAAAACAAAAACCCAAAAACTACAGGATGCAGCAAAAGAACCTGGTTAGGAAGTGAAGACCCGTATAAGAACAAGATGCCGCCGGTCGTTCGATAGCTACCTTTTTTCCGGGGTGTAGAGTCAAAGAATTGGATTGGACATGTTCATGCACAAGTGTTTCATACGTCATCTCGAAATATCATAAGAGAATCATCTGTCTTCAAACAAGTGAGAAGGTGGGACGCTGTACCCTTTTCCTTTGCTCCGAACCACCGCTGCCCACTGCTTCTACTAGGATTTGTCCTGCGTAGTCGACTTCGTTAAACCTTCTCATACACATCTTCGATGCATCGTCTGATTTCAAGTCAGCAGCATTAGAGCGTTTGGTCGTTGAAAGACACGTTTGGGCTTCGTTAGAAGCGAACTTAGCCGAGTTGCAGGGAAGGTTGAACTTAACTGTGCGTGCGACTGAGAAAGAGCTTTAATAGTTGTGTGTGTCGTACGGGGAATCGAGTTCGCACTCCCTGATAAAGGGGCTTTACTTTCAGTAACTTCTTTCACTCGTTCTGTCGTCTCATTTCAGCTTTCAACCGCATTTCCACCCTCCAAACGAGAGGTTTTGGCTAGCCGTTCACTCACCCTCGATGGTCTGCCATTTAGTTCGTTCGTTGTAGCAGAGGCAGTCGAAATTCCTTGTATTCAAATGGCATTGATGAGTTGGAGTAAATGCGCCATAGCATAATAGTCTCTGATGCCGTGAGTGGCCACCCCGTGTAATGGATGCCAAAAGGACCACGTGGGTTGGGTGAAGGCACAGTTCAATGTTCCAACTGGAGATTTTTGAATGGATCTTTCTGGTCTCTTCCTATCAACACACCTAGATAGGTTTTGGTACTTCGTACCGGAGTGTGACATCAGCTCAAATTAGTCTCTCTTTCAGCGAAGTAGAAAACGACCCTTTACCTAGCCTATGGTTTCCGATAGGTGTAATGAATGGCCTCATTCCTAGCGCTTCCTCTAGGCTTCTCTTCCTGCTTTCTTGCTGTTCGGTTTTTTCCCCGTCTGCCTCATGTAGCGATTTTTCAATTCTTTTCTTTGGAATCTTCTTGTCGATCCGCCGTTTGGTATAGTCTTTGTTCAGCTCTTGTGTCAGCGGCTGCCGGTTAGAGCAAAGACCTTTCTCCGGAAGTATCTTCTGTGGCTGATACACATGCGCGGCACACTGGCTATATTGAAAAAAGCTGCAACGATAGTCGAAGGCACTGAGGAGTGGTTGGGCTGGGTTAAGCGTTGCTCCTCGGGCAAGGGCGTAGGAAGCACAGGTCAAAGAAGCAGCACTCGCCGCAGGAGATCGAACAGATCCGGTTGGTTGATTCAAGTCTAAGTAGCATCAAAAAAGCGATATACAGTGGTTTATCCCCATTGACCGAGTGAAGTAACTGCAGGCATGGCATCATAGGCAAAAAGAAAAAAGGCCTTGATTGACACGTACGTAGGTTCTGGTGGGCACATAGACATCTCACTCCGTGCCATGAACGAAGGAGCGCGTAAATCCATTAATTCTATATTTATTATATACATACTATAGAACACCATCAAGCTTTCTTCCTCCGGCAAGACGAATCAACCGCACCCCTAGGCGTTCTTCCCCTTCGAACTGGCATCACTGCCTATTCTTCTTAAAGGGATCTATGTTTGTTATCAAAACGAATTTAACCTGATTGATGTGAACTCCTAACCTACTGATCTTCATCCAACAGCTAACTCGATGGCACTTTAGTTGCCACAAAGAAATTACTATCTCCGAATCGTTGCTACCCCATCACAGTCAATCAGTCTATTTATCCCAGCCAGGGGTTGTTCCTACGGTATCAACAGGAAAGCGGGAAGGGCTTCTTCTAGCTCTCTCAACATATCGTGAGAGGGTTTACTCTCTTCTGTGCAGCCTGATTCACATTTCGTAAATAGAATAGGCTTCGCTTCTCCTGTTGCGAGAAGGCCAGGAAAAACCCTTGGAATTGCGGACTGAACACCAAACCAAACAAAAGGGGGCTCCCTAGTTTGCTTTTGCTTAGCTTTAGTTTGAATCTTGTACAAAGCTCTGATCGCTACCACTTATGCTTTTTATGTTATCACACTCTCCTTCGAAAATGGCTTACTTCCCTAGTATACGTTGACCCAGAACTAGTGGCTGATGATGGAGCGGATCGAAGCACTTCTTCAGCTAATTGCCGTCGGCAGCGTCAGCGAGAGGACGCATCTGATGCAGCTAGAGATGAAACTCGAGGAAGAGGAAGGTCCAAAGAAATCCTATCGACGCAAAGATGCTATGCTGGTAAGTGGATTGTTATTCCTTCGGATCATGGTCAATCATCATCAATAATGCAACCTAAAAACAGTTTCGAGCCGCTAGCTAGCTCAAAGGATGTGGAATCGGAGTCAGGGGGGTTGGTGCCGTGCCGATGGAAGAGAACTCGTCGGAGGAACAGTTAAAAACTGGATATACGGACGCCGGAGTTTTGCATGCTGCTTCGGTTGAGCTAGCTAATTTGATAACCTCTCAACATGATGATCTGGGAAACTCACATCCTGCTGAATCCGATACTGGCCACAATGTTGTGGCGGCTTCTGATATTGCATTGACAGATGACATTAATTTCACAAAAAAAGAAACTACTCTTCATCAAGTTGACTCTTCCAAAGACCAGGGTGTTCAAACGAACTCTTCTACCCATGCCTCGGATCATCTAGGTGACTACGACTTAGCTTCCATGACAACTTTGAAAGTTGATAAGGATAAGCTTCAAGCAATCAAATAGAAACTCAGCGACATTTGCACTTCTTCCTCGGTCCCGATTGTTGTTAAGCACTCTGATGCCAATGACGCAATGAAAGCCTAGATTCTTGCTGCCCAGATTGCAGTGGAGGAAAGAGTCGAAGCCACTTTAGTAACCGATGGGTATTCTCCCAACGAGATTTTGGCCAAACGTCACCAGATACGGGGCTTTATGTTTTATCCGGGAGGGACTTCTTTGACAGAAAAAACATATGTAGGCTATGTGAGAAGTATCGACAACTTGGGTACTCACGCCTCTGTTCCATACAAAAGAGTCATCAAAGCGATAGAAACCCATGATTTATCCATCGGCCCTCTTTAAATTAAAGAGATTTGAGATTCCGTAAGTAACTCAGTGCCTAACAAGAGTTTGTCTTGGAAGAAGAAAATGAAATACGAACAACCGCGCTGGTCGTAATAGATCTACTTTCATGCTAGTTCTTGCTCCAGCATGAAAGTTCCATTTCAGGGAAGGACGACGTACTATGATACTTTCTGTTTTGTCGAGCCCTGCTTTGGTCTCTGGTTTGATGGTTGTACGTGCTAAAAATCCGGTACATTCCGTTTTGTTTCCCATCCCAGTATTTCGCAATACTTCCGGTTTACTTCTTTTCTTAGGTCTCGACTTTTTCGCTATGATCTTCCCAGTAGTTCATATAGGAGCTATAGCCGTTTCATTCCTATTCGTTGTTATGATGTTCAATATTCAAATAGCGGAGATTCACGAAGAAGTATTGCGCTATTTACCAGTGAGTGGTATTATTGGACTGATCTTTTGGTGGGAAATGTTCTTCATTTTAGATAATGAAAGCATTCCATTACTACCAACCCAAAGAAATACGACCTCTCTGAGATATACGGTTTATGCCGAAAAGGTACGAAGTTGGACTAATTTGGAAACATTGGGCAATTTACTGTTTACCTACTATTTCGTCTGGTTTTTGGTTCCTAGTCTTATTTTATTAGTAGCCATGATTGGGGCTATAGTACTAACTATGCATAGGACTACTAAGGTGAAAAGACAGGATGTATTCCGACGAAATGCTATTGATTCTAGGAGGACTATAATGAGGAGGACGACAGACCCACTCACGATCGACTAAAGGAAAGTCGCTTGATATTGGTTCAAATCCAATTCGTGAGCACATGGGCAATTGTTGCACCGTGGACATGGGGCCTTATGGGCTTCCGCCTACCCTATAATATAAACTGGGTGGGTCTCTATGTAGGGTATGGTAGTGACAGGATGTTGTCTTCCGTCTAGCATCTAAATCTCACCTTTTCCCTCGCTAACTCCTATCATAAAGTACTATTAGAATTAGAGGGGGTCCCTCTTCCTTAGGAATCGCAATGTCAATTCCCTTGATCAACGGCCATATTTTTAGCACACTGGACTTACCGCGGCCTCCGAAAAGGTACTATTCTATAATAGTTCGCCAGCAAAGCATTTTCCGGGCTAGATCCTCTTTTAAAGGAAGAATCAAGGAGCACCTACTGGTAGTGGCGAATACTGATAACATGAATTCCCTTAGCGCGTTGGATCATCGAAAAATAGAGAAATTCCTATCTCTGGTAAGACCACCCATGAGGGTTCATCAACTCATTTCTCGATCAGATATTGGTCACAAAAAGTCAAATTTGAACTTGTCACCAGCCTCATCTGGCTTTTCTAGCTTCACAGCTGATCCCTCACCAGATGCTTAGTCAGAGCCATTCTCGTTGTGCTTTGATAGACTACTCAGAGAGACTCTTTACTTTAGGAGAACCCTTCTCCGCTTCGGCTTGCCTCTGTCTATTTTGATACCTTAGCGGACTACTTGTTTGAAGCTTTCAATATCTTGTTCTCAATGACCGGATCCCGCACTTCCTTCCCCACCCACCTACCCTCCAGGTTGGGTTTTTGCCCAATGAGACACTTCTTCGCTATGCGAGACTGGCAACAAACAAGGCTTGTTGCCTTTTAGTAGTCGGGAAATGAGACCTCGTCAACTACTTAGTCTTCTGGACAAAGAGAAAGCACAACAACCTTGATCTGCGGCTTTGAACCGATTGGAGGGAGTTCTAACGATCGTAGCATAGGCCAAGCTGGGAACTCAATGAGACTTTCCAGCTAGGGATGGTGGGTTTAGCCCCTATCTCTCCTCCTTAAGAGCCCCTAACGCATTCCATAACTGAATGAGCTTCCCCGGAGTCAAAGTCCGTGGACTACAACGCTCAGTTTTGATCCTCTCCCTTTTGTCGAGCGTCTTCTCTCCTCGACCGGCACAGCAGGTCACGTTTCCATGTGAAATAGGCACTCCGTCCGTCAAAAGAGTTTACTACTCCGCTGATCAATCCAACGCAATAATCCCGACTAGGCATCAGGCTCGATTCGGGATCACTAATCACTAACAGAATCGGAAAGAGCTAAAGCACCTTACTCAAAACAAAGAAAGTCGGGTAGAGGATACCTTCCTTGAAAGGAAATGGGATTCGTATTCTTAACCTAAGGATACCGAAAGAAAGACAACAAGACTTTCCGCCTGAAAAGAAGAAGCCCTAGACCACACACAACACTCTTAAGGCAGATATCACTCGATGCCATAAGAAACCTCTATGCGGTTAGGGAGTTGCTCCTGCCAAACTATTTGGATAAAGCGAAACCAACTGCACTTTACTTTATCGGATAGGTCTTCCTCTCTAACTCTACCGGATGCTTGTACCGATCATGCGAAAGTACCAAGCTAATCTCTAGGGATTGGTCTGGAATAGTTTAGGAGGTTAGTTTACTGTCTGGCTTAATAGTGTCAGAACAGGCATAGACTACTTGCATGTCGAGCAGATCTAATCACAAGGAGATTGGGGATGCCCTAGAAGCTATGGCTCAGTTCATCCTAGAGTAAAGGCTAAGTGCATATGGCACGAAAAGGAAATCCGATTTCAGTAAGAGTTAAAGTAATCTTCTCTCTTTGTCTACTTTATTTTATCTTCCATTTTCCATTGTTAGCTTTCTTTATTTTATTCGCCTTTTGGGCCAAATTCAAAAACATATAGCAGTTTGGGGATCACATTGGCCATTCGCGCTTAAGTTGCTTTCGTCCGATCTTATGGTTTGTGGTTTGATTACCACTTCTTCAGAAATGAGTGGCGTTGAGGGTTGTTCACATATACTTTCCATGGCAGGAACTCATGATTCCCCCGATCGGAGGAATGTTTAATACAATACCTTGGGGAAGGCTCTACTTCAAGGTACGAGTGGGCAGCGGAGTCATCCTGTTTAAGCCAGTCCAATTCCCGGAATGCAAGCTTGGAAGCTAGCCGACGATCCAAAAAAACCTCTCGTATTCACTCGTTTCAAAAAGCATCCCCGCCCATAGTATAAAAGTATAAAAAGATTGGCTCCGCTCCTTCCAATCGGTTCAAAGATTGAAGGAACCAAAGAACGTGAACTGGAAGACCGTCAATCGGGTAGACAGCGACTTGCGGGCCTGAAGCTTCTTCCTTAAGAATAAGAAGCGCATTGGGTGTGTCCGTAGTGGTAGGCTTTTGTGCTACCTATCCCTCACTGAGAATATCTTAGTTGTCCCAACCCGCCCTAGGAACAAGAAGGAAGAACTGGAATGGGAATGAAAACTTTCTCTGAGTTCTCTGTTTGTGGCGCATCTTACGAGCCTTTAGTCATGAAAGGAAAGTCTGTCATCTTTGTATACGCAATTTAGTCTTTCGCTTTGTGTTGGTTGTACCAAACCCCATTTCCATCCGCCGGGGAAGCAAATCCATTCATATATATTAACTATTTTGTTGGTTTCCGATTCTTTCCCCTCGGACTATTGAGTGAAAGCAAGGCAAGGGAAGCTTCAGTCTTCAAGTCTTATCTTAGAAGACGATGCATATGAATCAATCCTGTGGTATTCATTTCGGTCTAAAGCTTGTCTCCCTTCTGGGTCTGTCAATCCAATTCTATCCCTGCGAGCAGGAAGAAAGACGTAAAGTGTATTATAAAACGATATAACATAACAAGCCAGCGAGCCAGTAGGGGTTCGGGGAAAGAGCAGTCTAACAACTAACAATAAGGTAAGGGGAGGGATTTCATTAGTGATCCAAGGGGAAAAGGGTAGCAAGCAGTCTGCTCTTATTAGTAATTCCTGTCTGTGAGGTAGCGGGGATCATAGATAAGAAAGAATTCGCTTTAGCTCTTACTTATCTATCCCTACGGCGAGTTAAGAAGTAATCCTTTTTAGTAGCGAAGGCGCCAAGAGAGGACCAGACAGTTCCCGGTTCCGAAAGAAATAACATCTTTCTTGACTGAGTTCTCGGATGTCACCGCAACTACCGAGAGCTCTTCCTCCCCCAAGGACTATTGATCACCAAATTGAGTTGGTTCCAGAGAACATGGAACCAACGAAGGAAAGGTGGTTTCAAGGCTCGAGAGACCTTTGATTGTGCGTTTACGCTTTGTTTAAGCAGCTTTTAATGCGCTTTCTAATAGCCTCTCTTCTTCTCCTACGATATTTCATCATTCAACGTCATCTCAGAAATTGCATATATAAAGAAATGCTCTTCATCTCACTCTCTCAATCGGCAAGGAAGGGTTCAAGTGAGTAAGCACCACCTTTGTCTCCATCTCAGGTCAAATAGGAAGACTTAATACCTCTTTCAAAAGCAGGTATCCGATGTGAGTCACATGGAGCCGACTGATGGCTGTGGCGGGACGGAACGACATTTCACAAGAAAGCTGGTCTCATCCGTTACAATGGGAAGCAAGGTTAGCCGATAAGCTGAAATAGGCTGTTCGGCACACTCGTCCAGAAGATGATCCAGATGGACACCAATTCAAATCTGGAATATGGTGGCGATCGGTGAAGAGTGGAAGTAGTGGAACTGGTCAACCATACGGGAATATAATACATCCCTTAGGCAGACGAAGAAGGTACTGATTGAGAAAGAAGATGAAGGTAGTCCCAAATCAAAGCGCAAGGTAATCCCCCAAACCGGGGGAACTGCCGGAGATAGTACGAGAGGACTAGGTCTCCCCGGCTGACTCCATAGAGTAGGCCAACCTACCGTAACCAAAGTCGGAAGGGATTCCTTCTGTTGATTCAAGTAAATCCTCGGAAAGGGTATAGGACACAGTCCTGATGCTGAGTATGTAATCCAAGCTCAGCACCTTCCACACTGGAGGATCAGAAAAAAATTGGAAACTTCAAACGGCCCTTATAAAATGAAATAAAAAGGGAACAGGTTCTGCTCGGTAGTCTATAAAGAGAAAGTGTTCAGTCTACCTGAAAGTCAGATTTCTATCAAACCATGGCTTTCAAGCCGCCGCTATCTCCTCATTCGCCCGACATCCTTCAACACAAGTCTATCGCTTAGTGGCCGAGGGAAGCCCCGGTCTAGCACATCTCATTCAGCTTTCTCTACGAGCCTGATGAAGCAAGCCAAGTCGAGAAAAGAGCAGCTAAGAGTTTGCAACTAATATAATAGGGCCACCAGATCCCGGGTATACAATAGTTGCATCTCAAAATGTCATAAGCAATAAATGGGTCTTTCGTACTAAGCTTAATCCTGAGGAGTGTGGTTTATTCCCTCCTCACCACTCTCCCCCATTACCAACTATTTTGATTTGGCTTGAAATGGGTTTATCCGGGTGATCAAAGCCCTTTCTCAATGCTAAATATTGCTTTGGAGGCAAAAGCCTTTCAACAAATTCAATACGGAGAGGAAAGAAAATTGTTGGGTACCCGTTTGTAGTGGCGTAGAGGTCAAGAATTGGATGAGTTCCCTTCGGTGGTTCAACTGCAAAGTGGCTATACGAGTTAGGTCCCTGAACAGCTTGGAGGTTAGACGGCAAAGTCGCGGTGAAAGCCTTCTTTCTTCATCAGGGACGGAAGACACAGTAGCGTTAGAACGAGAGAAAGAAGCAAGTCAAGCCGACTTCAAAGTTGTTTGGATTGAAAAGGTTTGGAGCAGCAGCAGCTCAAACGAGGAAGCGGAAACTTCTTGATCTACGCCACCGGGCAAGCGAATAATGCCATTTCTCCTTTCTCTCTAGGAACAGAAGAGCCTCTGTTGATGAATGGAGATCAGATACATGGACCACGTTCCCAATTTTAGAGCATGTAAATCGATGATTACGGCCTCGAATCGAACAGCTCAAAGGACTGGAGGCGGAGACGCAGACTTCCTTTTCTTCTTTGCTGCCTTAGGCTGGATAGCGCCACTGATCGGGGACGCTTGATACGGATTGGAAGTCCAACTTCGCCCAACCTCGTACGAACTTGTGATCGAAATGCAACATAGGTGGAAGTCTCAGAATGGAACTCGTCGAACTAAGCCACATGGTTATTAGTGAAAATCATTGACTTTTTCTCGGTAAAAGACCATGGAGCTCCCTTGAAGCTGGAGTAAGGAATTGTCCACCTCACCGCCCTGAAGAGCAGTGGCTCTCTTGTTTTGCACGCCTACAGAGAGAGACTCCAAAAAAGTACCAACGCAACATCGAAAGAAAGAGCAATCAACTATATGCTTAACTCATGCCCCAGGAATCCCTGGGCACAGGGGGTACGAGCTAATCTTTTACTAGAGGGGAAAAGCATAGAGCGTGCGTGCTCAGCTCTCGCCCTCGTCCCATCCGCGAAGCTGAGGCGGGATAAAAGCGTAACTCCCCGGTGTCATAGATTACCTTCCTCCCCCGTGACGCTCCCAAAGCGATCGCTATCTTTTTCTTTCTTGCTTTCTTGTTGTCTTGAATTGTTATAGAACGGCTTTCTATCAGGTATAGTAGGTAGGATGAAGTGGTATGAAGCGTTAGTGGATATAGCAAGTGTGTCGGGGATGCGGCTCGGGCGTAGTAGGTCTGGACGCCTAGCATGAAAGAGCCTTCTCTGGTAGCGGCACTATACCTTAGTATCTCTCTAGCTTCCAGTCTATATAAAACGTAGTAGTTAGCAGAGGTAAGTCTGTCTGCCGCTTTCTTTCATAACAGAGCCGTTATTCCCGGCTGGCATAGAAGTCTCTCGCGCGGGCGAAGGAGATGCATTTCTGGTACTGGTAGTATTGGACAAGCTCTCAGGGAATAATCTATTTCTTTCTTATTTCTGCCTTTCTTTCCCATGACGACTAGGAACAGGCAAATCCAAAATTTCACTTTGAATTTCGGACCTCAACATCCTGCTGCTCATGGTGTTTCACGATTAGTATTGGAAATGAACGGAGAAGTGGTGGAACGTGCGGAACCACATATTGGATCACTCCAGTGCGGCACGAAGCCGCTGATGCCGAGTCGGCTCCTATGCCGCTAGCTATGCCCTGCTTGGTCCCCCGGCACGGTGGAGGTTCTGTAGCGCGTCATGAGCACCGGGCTAAGGGGCGGTTGAGCAACTCAAGCGAACCGCCCTACCTTACATAGGGACAGAAGGGAGAAGGTTGTGAAGGTGGCCTCGTTATCCACACCTCCGGTCGGATGAATGGAGGACCGACCGACCCGGGTTTCACGAGCGTTGGCGGGTTCTGGAGTGCCTGTCAAGGGCGCTAGCGCATACCCCGGGGTGATCATCACCACCTGCACCTTACATCTCGGCACAGTGGAACGTGTAACCCGCCTGCTGTTCCATTCAACTACATTTGTTCCTGTAATCCATAGCCTAACAGAACGCAGCAGCGAGGGACAACCCGCCCATACAGCCAGCGGGGAGGATGGCACTACTGGCAAAGACCGTCTGGCGAAAACGCCGCAGGCGCGAAGCGTGGTAGGCCTGCGCCGGGGGAGCATAGCATAGGGAGGAAAGGGAGACCGGACGGTGGAAGAGCCAGGGGAGGCCGGGTCATTTGACGGAAATGGAAGGCTTTTCCCTATTCGAGAAGGCCCTATGGAGTAAAGGGAAGTGCATGAATTCTTGGAAAAAGAGGGAGCGAGCCTATATAAATATAAAATGCAATAAAGCTAATTCAATGAATAGATAGGTACAACAGACAGCGCTGCCTACACGCGAATTAGCTTCCGTGGTCGAGCAGTCTCTCAATTTCACTACAGGTCGAATGGCGTGAGCCGCATGCGGGGAGACCCGCACGTACGGTTTTTAGGGGGATCTGGTCGAAAGACCGGCCGGCGCCCACCCGACTAGGGGGACTGAGAAATTAATAGAGTACAAAACTTATCTTCAAGCTTTACCTTATTCTGATCGTTCAGAGGGCGATCGCGGGGTCACTGAATGAAGTCCTCCGTTTCTTTCGGAGGTGCTGACCCGCAGCGAGGCAGAGATGACTAAGTGACATATGGAATATGGCGACGACAACAGCATGTCGTAGAAGGAGATAACAGGTGGAGCCAACGACCTACTAAGACTAACCTATCTACAACTACATCCCCGAGCGGCAGTCAAACGGGGTCGTGAATGCGAGATGCCAGCGGAATGATCGGCCGGACAGAGGCTAGGGCTGCTTCCTTCCCACCGCGTCCTTCCTTGTGTGTCGGAGATATAAAGCGAGTGCACCGGAAAAGAACGGGAACTGGGTCGATCTATTCTATGGCGAAGCATCCGAAGCATAACTGCACACTCACACGATCTTTGCCGAGAGATAGGAGCATTCGGTGGAACCGGTGAACTACACTTGCTTCTGGATAGATGTGTGGGACAGAGGGCTCGTGGTACCTGCTGCCCACCCTTCCTCCTCTGCTTTGAGAACCGTGTGAACGGAGAGTGGGCAGAAGAGAAGGAGGTCCTCATATGGAGTCGCACACAACCTTGAGCAGTGCGGGAGACTAGGGAATGGCCCCTGGGGTCGGAAAAATAACAGACGAAGCTTTGCCTTTACTTAGATAGGGCTTTGATTGGATTTTTTCTTAGTGATTGGAAAGGAGGGCGCCTGGGTATGGAAGGCGGAGGCATCGAATAGCGAAGAGAGGCGGCTCGGCAGGGAAGGAATGGGAAATTGTCAAGGATGACTTCTTTGTTGGCGAAACGAAGGGCGCCATAAATCTCTGAGCCGGTCTGGATTTCCAACGCCTCGGGAAACTGGTCGAGATAGATGACAGCACTTTTTTCCCCTCTTCCTTACCGGGAGGGCAATCTTTTCTTATGGCCTTCACCTCCCGCCCGGCCCGGAAATAGAGAGAACCAAACCCCCTTCTGATCCATTCATTTCTGCAAGTAGGGAGGATCCAGAGCTAAGCCCCCTCCCATTCGAGGCCGGGTGGCCTCGCCCCACAACCACAAGCACCCAACCTTCCTTCTGCCTCCACGAACGCGCCACCTAGGAGCCCTACTCATATTCCAAAGGCGACCAGCTTTCAACTCCTTCGGCGGACCCTTACGCTGCCATTTTTCCAATATTATTGAATAGCATGGACTGGGGCTAAGATAACTCAAATGGGAGAGCCGTGTTATGGGTGACTTTATTGCCCGGTTCAGAGAGCACTTGTGTATGTGATGCAAGTGAACGTGTACGAAAAAGCTGTCGTAAAGTTTCGTTGTTCGTTCCGTCGTTGACCCTATCTATGTTTCTATGATGGCCCAAGAACACGCTCATTCTTCAGCCGTAGAGAGACTTTTGAATTGCGAGGTACCATTACGAGCTCAATATATACGAGTGTTATTCCGTGAAATAACTCGAATTTCAAATCATTCACTTGCTTTAACTACTCATGCTATGGATGTGGGAGCATCAACTCCGTTCCTGTGGGCTTTTGAGGAGCGGGAGAAATTGTTGGAATTCTATGAAAGAGTCT